CAATTCTGCTATTTACATTTACTGAAAAAATAAAAAATTTTTGTTGAAATATACAAGGAATCCCTCATGGGTAAAAAGAGTAAAGTAAATACGACTTTGATTTGGTTATGATGTATAATATAAGGTAAGAAAAATTCTAATTGGATCAGTTAATCATTTTTTAGTCATTTATTGCATGATAAATTACTACAAGTGACGGAGATACACGATTTAAATAACGAAAGATCCAATATTTAAAAATGGTATCAAGAATGACTGGAAAGGTAGAAACTAGACCAGATAAAATTTGTTCATAATGAGCAAACCCAAAATCTTTGTAAATATAACCAATCATTAGTTCCCAACCGTGAGGGGAATGGAATCCGATACATAAATCAGTTAATAAAAGAATCGAAAAAGCTTTAATTGTATCACTTAAATTATATAGGAATTCTTGAACCCAAGAATTCAGAATAAAAAGCTTCTCCTTACCCCAAAAGGAATAACCACTTAGAATAACGAAAGATATTAGATTTGTCGAGAAGTGCAAGATTGTATGGATATGATACTCATTGTGTATCTTGATGAATTGGATCGTTTCTTTGTGGATTCCTAGACGAAATTGTTGTAAATCGGTTTCTGGGTATTCCTTTATCATTTCATCCAGCTGGAATAGGTTTTCTAATTGTATGAATTTTTCTAAAACACTTTTTTCTTTAATATCATTCAAAAAAGTTTCGCATTGTCTAGTATTCCACCAATTAGTAATCCAAATTTTCAAACTTTTATTACAGCAGAGAGAGATCACCCAGGGCAAAAAGACTATAGATGTAAAATAAAAAAAAGGAATGAATGCTTTCTTTTTTGCCATTTTGAATCTGTGAATTGTTAATGAACCCACTGCATTTGTTGATTCTATTAGATCTAATATTTCAATCGAGCATGAGTTTCTATTCGAATTCGAATAGAATGTATTGAGCCGATGAATCCATTGAATCCATTTTCTCTTTTTCTTTTGATTCAATACTTAGTCTTTGCTTTGAATCTAGAAAAAAATTGGATTTCCGGGATGTTATTCCCCCTTTTTTCAATCAATACTAAAAGATAAAAGAACTTTTTCCCATTTTTTTAATAAAAAATATTATTCGAATTTTGAGACGAAGAAACTCCCTTTCTTTTCTATCAAATATATAAAAAAAATGAGCCAAAAAGAATGGATTAATGTTCAATTGAAAAAAAAAACGAAAGAAATTCTTTCGTTTTTTCTTCTTACTGCCAAAGCATTTAGTATGTTAAAATGAATCCATTTCAAAATACTTCAATTGGTACACGCAAGAAGTAAGCCAATTCAGCAGCTTTTTGCTCAATTTCTCGTGTAGTAAAATTCTCATCAGTACGAATTAAAGGAATAGCCCCTTGACCTCGAATTTCCATATAAAGGACACGTCGAGCAGAAACACCCTCTTTAACTTCTATTCTGATGGACTGAATATCTTTCATAAGGAATCGTAAAAAGATGCGACGACTTTTTCCAGGAAATCCCCAACGAAAAATACGCACTATTCCTTCTTTTCGGTCGAAAAGATCATAACCACTACCCACATTCCACAAAATAGTGCACCATAAATAGCAACTAATAAAGAGACCCGCGATTCCATAGAAAGACATCACAATCCCTTGGGGGAAAAAAATGATTTGCTGAGACGCAAATAACGATATAAAATTTCTACCAAGATAACTGGAAGTTCCAACCAATAAGAATCCTAATGAACCTAAAAATAGGATAAAGGCCCAGCAGAAATTACTTGTTTTTCGAGACCCCGTTATAAATTCTATCCATATAGATTCTGATCGCCAACTCATATATATTAGATCCAGTTATACAATTTTTTGGAATTGAGAAAATATGACTTTCCTTTTTTTGTTTTCAAAGTAACTCTCATCAACTATTTTGTTGTGAACCTTTACCTTACCTTAGGAGTAATTAATAGAATTGTTTCTATCTAAAATAATCACATCTCCTTCTTTTATATGATCCCCTATAACTATGATACAAATAAATAGACTTTAATTGAATTTCGTACATCGACCCGATGATGATACATTTTTCCAAAGAGCACAAAGTTATTTACCCATATAATAGGTTTACACATGCATAAGAGGTTTTTTTAGTTATGTTTGTAGGAATCTACGTGTTATACAATATTCTACCAAAAGCGTCTTATCGAATCGAAGTTTTTAAAATAAAAAAAGGAGTGATACGATTAGGTCTCATCCGATCTAAAAAATCTTATTTTTTTGAATATGAAGAAATAAAGAAGCCATTGCAAGTGCCGGAAAGACTAGGCCTACTAAAGGCACAAAAATAGAGGGTAAGTTATTGAAAGTTGTCATAAAAAGGGTACCTCAATTTAATATTTGTACCTGTTATTGTTATATTCTGAATTCTAAAGATATCTTAGAATATCTGGTATTTTTATTATTTCTATTATATATAATATATAATTATACTAAGTATCTTTAAGTAAATATATATCGAATACTAATATAGAACCTAATCGAAATAGATAATATAGAATCTAATAGAAATAGAATATAAAATAGGTACAAGAAACGCCAAACTAAATCAATGGACTTATTAATCTTTCAAAAAAAAATAGATGTATCATAATCCCCTTGTTAGATTTCTTATTCTTTTTGTTCTTTTTGGCTTCTATTCTACTGCTATTCTATCTATTCTACTGCTATTCTAATAGTCATTAAAAAATCTAATAGTCATTAAAAAATTTTATTCCATTACAAATTTCTACAAAATTGATTGGAATCTGATCCAACAACAGGGAATTTTCGGGAAATACAAAAAGATGGAAGGCTCTCTATAGATCTGTATATATCTCTATTTGAAATTTGAATTTGTATTTGAATTATCTATACATATGTACGCAAGAGCAGAAAATGAATTTTTCAGGGCTTTCGTTTAATTCTGATAAACTAACTGTTCTATTTGATTTCAGTTTTGTTCAAAGGAAAAAAAGCATGGAGCTGAAATAACTCACTCACAACACCTTTTAAAGGATTACGTGGTACAATTGCATCCAATAAGCCCTTACGCAATAAAGATTCAGCCGCTTGTGAACCTTCCGGCACGGCTTTTTTCAATGTTTGTTCAATTACTCTTTTACCCGCAAATGCAATATAGGCATAGGGTTCGGCAATAATAATATCCCCCAACATACCAAAACTAGCTGTCACCCCACCGGTAGTAGGAGATGTAAGAATTGATATATAGAATAACTTTTTACTTGATTGATAATCACATAAAACCGAAGAAATTTTAGCCATTTGCATTAAACTTAAGCTTCCTTCTTGCATTCGTGCTCCTCCGGAAGAACATACTAAAATAAGAGGTAAACATTGATTGGTAGCATACTCGATCAAACGAGTTATTTTTTCGCCTACTACGGATCCCATACTACCCCCCATAAACTGAAAATCCATAACCCCAAGGGCTACCGGAATACCGTTTAGTTGACCTGTACCTGTTTGAACAGCGTCAGTCAATCCTGTCTTTTTTTGAGCAGAGTCAATACGATTTTTATACGGTTCCTCCCTCGAATGAAATTTAATGGGATCCGCAGAGACCATGTCTTCATCCATAGGATTCCAAGTACCCGGATCAATCAAAAGCTCGATTCTCTCTGAACTAGTCATTTTCAAATAATGTCCACATTCTTCACAAACATTCATTTCGACTTTCTTATACATTAATCCATAACAATTGTCGCATTGAATCCACAATTGATTGTAGTTTTTAGTTATATCGAAATCCTTAGAATTCATTAAATTATTACGATTCCTATTAGTTTTAGTTCGTATCTTGTAATTTTTGCTTTCACGAATCTTTCCACTTTCACTACAAATGAAATTATAAATGTAACTTTCATTGGAATTAGTACTATCGCTTAAAAAGTAACTATCAATACAGATGTGAGAACGAAAATAAGAGTCAATACAACTATTAATGTGATTATTACAATTAGATTTAGTATTCTTCACGTAAGGATCATAGTGCAGATCGTTGTCACTTTTAGATCTATTATTCAGATAACTAGAACTACAATAACTATAAAAAAAAAATTCTAGGTCACTCAAATCATTGTTAATCTCAAATTTGTTCTTTTTTATATCAAAATATATAGAATAACTATTCTTATTACTATCCCTAACAAAAAAGGTGTCATCCGATATGAAATTCCGAATGTCCTTAGAGCTAACTAAAAGATCAACATTATTGTAATAACTAGAACGCTCACCCCAGCCGTAAAAGTTTTTATCCATATCATATATAAAACGGTCTTTCTTTATAGTAGTCTTTTCAATAGGAGCAAAACTATCCATTGCTTTATTTAGCCCGCTTCTGTATTCCAATTCGCCCTTAGAAAACATAAAATTGAACCACGATTTTTCCATAGAGCTTCTGGCCTCTATTTACATGAAAATACAATAACAATAGATGAATAGTCATTCAATGACAAAATTGAAAAATGCAAAATTTTTTTGAATAGTTCATTTTCTATTCAGAGTAAGAAAAGCATATCGATGGAATTGCTAATTGCTAAGATTATTAAGTAAAAGTAAAGTAATTGAAATTCAAAAATTTCAATTCTAAATGAAAATAAGGATTTTCTTATATTGTGTAAAATTTTCATAAAAAAAAGACATAAGATATTTGTTCTTCGCTTATGAATATAACGATATTAAGAACTTTTTTTAGTAAAATCTCGTATATTATATACTAATAGAAAAAAAAAGTTTTATTCCAATAGGGAATGAAAAGAAAAGGACAACATGCAGGATGGGTAGAAGAAGCGGGGATGCTTGGTTCAAGCCCTGACACGAAACTTAAAAAAGGAATACAAGAATCCTAAGAATCTATATTTCGTATAGGATTTCTTGTGGACACAACACTACAAATACAAAATTGTAGTTGTGTTTAATCTTCTTTTTTTTTTAGTTAAGAG